AAATTTGTATTAATACTATGTCTGATTAAAGTAATAAATTGTAAATTTATTTAAGAAAATTTTAAATTTTTCTAGTATTAAAATTTATTAATAAAATATTAATAATATTTTTTTATATTTTTTTTTATATTTTTTTTTTTATATAAAATTTAAAAATAAATATTTTTATAATTAATTTTATATTTTTGTTTAATTTTATATTAATTTCAATATCTATAAATTATATAATATTTAAAGATTAGTAATATATATATATAATGAAATATATTTAATAAAAATGTAAATTTTAAATTTTATACAATGAAAAAATTATTAAAAGGGGAGATTTAAAAATAAAAATAGATAGAAAAATAATACATATAATAATTTATATAATTAATAATAATATAATAGAATATATAATCCAATAATATATAAATTTTAAAAATTTAATGAAAGTTAGAATAAGATAAATATGTTAAAAATAGGAAAATTTAGTGCCAGCATCAGCGGTTAGACTAAGTTTGTAAGTTAATTTTAATCTATATATAATAAAAAAGATTAATAAAAAAAGTTTTTTTTTTTAGTAAATTTAATGGTGAAATATAATTTATAATAATAAAAATTTTTTATTGTTTTTATATTAAGAAATTTATTTAAAAGACTAGGATTAGATACCCTATTATGGTAAATTTACAATAGTGATATAAGAGATTAAATGATAAATCATTAAATTTAAAAGATTTGGCGGTATTTAAAATTTAGAGGAACTTGTGTAGTAATTGATAATCCACGATAAGATTTACTTAATATAAAGTTTATGTATTGCTGTTTCCAATATTTAATTAATTTAGGTTTATTTAATTTATTATTTATTAAAAAATTCAAGTCAAAATATAGTTTTATTAAGATTTAATATGAGTTACAATTAATTAAATTAAAAAGTGGAGTAAAAAATTTAATTTTTTTATGAAAATGGATTTAATAGTAAAATTAATAAATTTATTAATTTGAATAAAAAATTTAAGTATGTACAAATTGCCCGTCACTTTCAATAAAATGGAATAAGTCGTAACAAAGTTTAGGTATCGGAAGATGTTTATTGTTTTATTTAATATTTATAAAATTTTAGTTTATAAAAAATTATTTATTTACAATAAATAGAATAATAGAGATTATTAAAATTTTATTTATAAATTGATTTTAAATTTTGATTTTAGAATAGAGTAAGTTATAAATTAATTTTAAAGTAAAATAAATTTATTTTGATTATCAATATATAATAAATAAAGTAATTTTTTAAAGTGGGTAAGGTTAAAGTAGAAATTTTGAATAAATTTTTTTATTTATAGAGTTAGTAATGAAAATGAAATTTTATAAAGTATAAAAAGTAAATTTTATTAATTGTACCTTTTGTATCAGGGTTGATTAAATAAAATATTTAAATTTAAATATATCTCGAATTTAAAATATTTAATTAAAAATATTAGTTAATGTTGAATTATTATTAATAATTTTTAATTAGTAGTGAAATGTTAAACGATTTTAAATATATCTAGTTTTTTTAGAATTAAATTTAATTTAGCTTTTTAATTTATATGATATTTTTATTTATTAATTATAAAATTAAAAAGAAAATATTTTTGGGATAAACTAAAAATATTGAAATAATAAAAATTAGATTTTAATTTATTAATATTCATAAAATTTGAATTTTTTGAAAAAAATGTTATAATTTATAAATTAAATAATTTTAATTTAATTTTTTATTTTTTATATATATATAAAAAAAAATTATTTAATAATAAAATAATTGGTATAATGATTAAATTAGTAAATTTATTTTAAATGATGTAAAAATAATTAAATATTAAAAATTTATTTTAAGGAATTCGACAAATATTTGTATTATTATTTATATAATAAATTTTATATAATATATATTCACCTGTTTATCAAAAACATGGCTTATTGATTTTAATAATAGGTCTATTCTGCCCATTGATTTAAAAATTAAAAGGCTGCAGTATACTGACTGTACAAAGGTAGCATAATCAATTGTTTTTTAATTGAAAACTGGAATGAAAGAGTGGATGAAATATAATTTGTCTCAAAATAAAAATATTGAATTTAAATTAAGAGTAAAAATGCTTTTATTTATTTATTAGACGAGAAGACCCTATAGAATTTAATAAAATTTATTTATTAAAAATTTTTATTTTTATTTATTTAATAAATATTTATATTTTGTTGGGAGGATAATTAAATTTATTTAACTTTAATGATTAATTAACATAGATTAATGAATAAATGATTATTATTATAATTAATAGAATAAATTACCTTAGGGATAACAGCGTAATAATTTTGGAGAGTTCATATTGATAAAATTGTTTGCGACCTCGATGTTGAATTATGATAAAAATTAAATGGAGAGATTTAAAATTTTAGTCTGTTCGACTATTAAAATCATACATGATTTGAGTTCAGATCGGTGAAAGCCAGATCGGTTTCTATCTATAATTGAGATTATATTTTATTGTACGAAAGGACTTAAAATATTAAATATTTTTATTAAAAAAATTAATTAAATATTAATTTTTAGAATGAATAAAATTAATAATTTAAAATTTTTAATTAGATATATTTTAAATATATAAAAAATAAAGTTAGAATTAATTTTAGTAAAAGATTATTTTTTTATTATGTTGTGTTTATTAATTAAAGTTATTGGAGTATTAATTGGTGTAGCTTTTTTAACAATATTAGAACGAAAATTATTAGGTTATATTCAGGATCGGAAAGGTCCTAATAAAGTTGGTTATTTAGGAATTATTCAACCTTTTTCTGATGCTGTTAAATTGTTAGTAAAAGAAAATATTAAATTAATTAAAATTAATAAATTAATTTATTTTTTAAGACCTATAATTGGATTTTATATATCAATGATATTATTAATTGGATTACCTTTAAAAGAAAATTTATTTTCTATAAATTTATTTTTATTTTATATAATAAGGTGCTTAAGATTAGGGGTTTATGTGGTTTCAATAAGAGGATGATCTTCAAATTCTAATTATTCAATTTTAGGTGGGGTTCGTTCAATTGCTCAGTCTTTATCTTATGAAGTTTCAATATTTTTAATTTTTTTTATTATATTTATATATGTGGAGAGATTTAATATTATTGATTTTTTAATATACCAAGAGAATTTTCTAATATTTTTTTTTGTTAATTTTATAGTTATATCAATATTATTTATTAGTATAGTTGCTGAATTAAATCGTATACCTTTTGATTTTATTGAAGGTGAGTCTGAGTTAGTCTCTGGATTTAATGTTGAATATATAAGAGGAGCATTTACTTTAATTTTTTTAGGAGAATATATAATAATTTTAATTATAGGAATAATCTATAGTATTATATTTTTTGGTTATGATTTTTCTAGGTTTAAAAATTTTTTTATGGTTTTAATTTTTTCAATTTTAATTATTTTGATTCGAGGATGTTACCCTCGAATACGGTATGATAATTTGATATATTTATGTTGATTTTATTTTTTGGGAGTAGTAATATTAAATTTGTTTCTAATTTTTATTTTAAAATATTATTTTTTTATATATTTTTAATTTTATATTGGCAGATTAGTGCATTAAACTTAGAATTTAAATAAATAAATTAATAAATTTATATATAAAAAGATTTTACAATAATAAATTTAGTATAATATAAAAAAAATTATTTTAATTTTGAAGTTAATAGAAAATTTTTAATTTCTAATTTATATTTTCAAAATATATGCTTTTTAGCTTATTAACTTAAAATTTTTGATTATTTATTTTATTATAGAAATAAATCATAATTTATTTAGTCAATTAATTGAAAAAAAAAATGAAAAATATAAAATTGAATAAATTTGTGTTAATTCAATAAAAGGTGATTCAATTTCTATTCCTCCTAGTCAAGTTAATATACAAAAAGTTGAAAAAAGTATTCAGAATATAATTTGGTATAATGGATTAAATTTTAAAGTAAATTTTTTTGGACTTGTTATAAATGGTAGAATTAAAAGGATTAATACAGCAAATATTAAGGCTAAAACTCCTCCTAATTTATTAGGGATTCCTCGAAGGATAGCATAAGCAAATAAAAAGTATCATTCAGGTTTAATATGAATTGGGGTAATTATTGGATTAGCTTTAATAAAATTATCTGGATCTCTAAGGATAAATGGATATTGAAATATAAATGAGAAAAATACTACTAATAAGATAATAAATGTAATGGAATCTTTTAGAGAATAATATTTATGAAAGATAATTTTATAAATATTTCTATTAATTCCTATAGGATTAGATGACCCTGATTCATGTAAATATGTTAAATGAATAATTACTATAAAAAGAATAATAAAAGGTAAAATAAAATGAAATGAATAAAAACGATTCAATGTTGGAGAATCAACTGCAAATCCTCCTCAAATTCATTCAACTAAGTTTTGTCCAATATAAGGAATAGCTGAAAGTAAATTTGTAATTACTGTTGCTCCTCAAAATGATATTTGTCCTCATGGAAGAACATAACCAAGAAAAGCAGTTATTATAGTTAATAGAAAAATTATTACACCAATAGTTCAAGTATGAATTAAATTAAAAGATTGATAATAAATTCCTCGTCCAATATGGATATATAAACAAATAAAAAAAATTGATGCTCCATTTCTATGAATAATTCGTATAATTCATCCATAATTTGTATCTTGTATAATTTTTACAACTCTATCAAATGCTAAATCAATTGAAGGACAGTAATGTATAGAAAGAAAGATTCCTGAAATTAATTGAATTATTAAAGCTAAGCCTAATAGTGATCCGAGATTTCATCAGAAATTGATATTAATTGGTCTAGGGAGATTAATAAATGATTCAATTATAATATTAGTTAAAGGGTTTTTTATAAAGAATGATTTTTTCATAAATTATTTTTTTATCAATCGAAGAGGTTTATTATTATTTAAACAAATTTTTGTAATTAAAATAAGTATAATTAATAGAAATATAATTAATATTCTAACAATAATTCTTATAGGAAAAATATAAATTTGATTAATATTTATAAAAAATAAATTTATATTTGAGATATTAAAAGATAAATTTGTAAATAATATTCAATTTAGGTTATTCAAAAAATTATATAAAATAAGATTCATTGATGGAAAGAAATTTATAATAAAGAAAATTAATGAAATAAAATAAATTAAAGAAAATAAATTTTTTATATAGAAATTTAAATTTATATATTGATTGGAAATAAGTCTAATAAATATTATAAATAAAATAATTAAACCTCCAATGATTATTAAAAATAGAATAAAAGAATATATTGAAAAAGATGAAAAATTTGAAATAATTAAACAAGATAAAATGGTAATAGTGATTAAACTTAAAATTTGTTGGATAATAGATAAATTATTTTGAAAAATTATTATAAGTATAATAATTATTATGAAGATTCATAGTAATGTTATTAAATATGATTGTGTCATAAAGTTTTTTCAAGAAATAGTTTAATAAAAATATTAATTTTGGAGATTAAAGATATAATGTAAGTTATTTTTTTGAAGCTTTAAAATTATTAATTTAACTAAAATTTACAAGATTTTTATTTTTTTTAAAACTATAAAGCTAAGAGAATAAGTATTTTATTTTGATTAAAAAAATAAATTTTTAATTTATAGTTTATTAGGTTTATAATTAATTTTATTGCTGGGAGTTTACTTATAATATTAAGATTTTTGATGGTTTTAAAATTTTATAATCATGCATTAATAATCTTATTATGTATTGAATTTATTGTAGTTATTAATTTATTAAATTTATTTATGTTAATAGCTAATTTTTTAAAAGATTTTTATTTATTATTTTTTATAGTTATTTTTGTTATAGAGGGAGTTTTAGGTATTTCATTAGTTGTAATAATAATCCGTTTTAAAGGTAATGAATTTTTAAGGAATTTAAATTTATTGATATGATAAAGTTGATTTTTTGTTTATTAATAATAACTGGAATATTAAATTTTAAAATCAGTAAAGTAAGAAAATCTTTAGTTTTTTTTTTTCTTGCTTGATTTATAATATTTTTTTGAGTTTCATATTCAAGAAATTTATGAGCTGGTGGCCATATTTTTTTTTTTTATGATTATAATTCTTATGTTTTAGTAATTTTGAGATTATGAATTAGAGGTTGTATAATAATTATGAATTTAAGAAAATTAATAGAATTTTTAATTATCATCTTAATATTTTTTTTAAGTTTATGTTTTTTTTCTGTGAATTTATTAATATTTTATTTAATGTTTGAATCAGGATTATTACCAATTTTTTTTTTAATTTTATATGGAGGATATTCATTTGAACGATATGAAGCAATTATATATATATTTATATTTACTGTTCTTTCTTCTATTCCTCTATTATGAATACTTTTATATCTTTTTATTAATTATCATAGTTTAATAATTATAATAATAATTTTTTTATCAATAAATTTAAATTGATTACTTTTTTTTTTATGTTTATTAGGATTTATTGTAAAATTACCAATATTTATTTTTCATATTTGATTACCTAAAGCTCATGTTGAAGCACCTGTTTATGGATCAATAATTTTAGCAGGAGTTTTATTAAAATTAGGTAGATATGGAATATTACGAATAGCTCAAATTTTTCCTTTAAATATATCTGAATGAAGAATTTATTTAATTAGTTTAGGAATTTTAGGAGGAATAATTATAAGAATAGTTTGTTTAATTCAAGTTGATATAAAAATAATAGTTGCTTATTCATCTGTTGTTCATATAAGTTTATTAATTAGTGGTATAGTTACAATATCAAAAATTGGATTAATTGGAAGTTTAATAATAATAATTGCCCATGGTTTATGTTCTTCAGGTATATTTTATCTTGTAAATATAAATTATGAACGATTTGGTAGACGTTTAATTTATTTAAATAAGGGAACTTTATCAATTTATCCTACATTAACAATATTTTGATTCTTATTTTGTTCTTCTAATTTATCTGCACCTGTAAGTTTAAATTTGATTGGAGAAATTTTTTTACTAACTAGATTAGTTAGATGAAGAATCTTATTAATTATATTTTTAATATTATATTGTTTCTTTAGAGCTGCATATTCTTTATATTTATTTAGTATAAGACAACATGGAAATTCATTATTTTTTTCATTTAACTATAAATTTATTTTTGTATCAGAATATTTAGTACTAATTTTACATTGATTTCCGTTAAATATCATATTTTTTGGTTTAGATATATTTAATTTTTAATTTTATAGAGAATAATTTTTATTTAAATAGTTTAAGTTAAAATACTAGTTTGTGGAATTAGTGATATAAAATTTTTATTTTAAATTATATTAATAATGAATATTTTTTTTTTTTTTTTTTTTAGTTTAATAATAACTTATTTTTCATTAATTTTTTTAAATTTTGAGTTAAGTTTGATAATAGAGTGAGAATTTTTTAATTTGAATTCAATAAGTATAAAATTTGTTATTTATTTAGATTGAATTTCATTTATATTTATAGGATTAGTTTTGATGATTTCAAGATTTGTAATAATTTATAGATTAAAGTATATAGAATTAGATTTAAATATTAAACGATTTTTTTTACTTTTGATAATATTTGTTTTAAGAATATTGTTTTTAATTATTTGTCCAAATTTGATAGGTTTATTAATTGGTTGAGATGGATTAGGTTTAATTTCTTATTGTTTAGTAATTTATTATCAAAATTGAAAATCTTATACTTCTGGAATAGTTACTGTTTTATTAAATCGAATTGGTGATGTTGGTATTTTAATAATAATTAGTTTATTGGTTATATTAGGTTCATGAAATTTAATATTATTTAATTTAAATTTTTTATTAATTTCTTTATTTATGTTATTAAGAGCTTTTACTAAAAGAGCTCAATTACCTTTTTCTATTTGATTACCTTTAGCTATAGCTGCTCCTACTCCTGTTTCTTCATTAGTTCATTCTTCAACATTGGTTACAGCAGGTGTTTATTTATTAATACGTTTTAATTCTTTAATAATGGAAAATGGAATTATGAATTTTATATTATTTATTTCTAGTATAACAATAATAATATCTGGTTTAATAGCTAATTTTGAATTTGATTTAAAGAAAATTATTGCTTTATCAACTTTAAGACAATTAGGTTTAATAATAAGAATTTTGAGTTTAGGAGAAGTGGATTTAGGATTTATTCATTTAATTATTCATGCTTTATTTAAATCTTTATTATTTATATGTAGAGGAATTTTAATTCATCAAATAAGAAATAATCAGGATATTCGTTATATAGGTTGTTTAGTAAGATATTATCCATTTGTGAGTTTAATTTTTTTTATTTCTTTATTATCATTATGTGGATTTCCTTTTTTTTCTGGGTATTATTCAAAGGATTTGATTATAGAGATTTTTTTAATAAGAAAAATAAATTTTTTTAGAATTTTTATATTAATGATGGCAACTTTATTTACAGTTTCTTATAGTGTTCGTTTAATTATTTTAGTTTATTTGAATTATATTAATAAAAAAAATTATCTTATTTTAATTAATGAAGATATTTTAATAAGTTTATCATTAGTAATTTTGTATTTATATTCTGTAATTATAGGATATTTTTTAATTAATTTATTTAATTCAATATTAATTATTCTTAATCAATTTGAAAAGATATTTGTTTTACAAATTTGTTTTTTGGGTTGTTTTTTAGGATTATTTTTTAGTATAAAAAATTGAATAAGAATAAATATTTTTATAAAATTTTTTTTATCTAGAATATGAGGTTTAAATATTTTTTATAGAAAAATTAGTTTATATCCTTTAAAATTTTCTATAGATTTTTATAAAATTATTGATAAGGGAAATTTAGAATATTTATTTGTTTATGGATTAAAGTATAGTTTATTAAATGAATTTTTAGATTATTTAAAAATTGATTTTTTTTTTTATTATAAAATATTTTATTTTTTTTTATTAGTTTTTTTTTGTTATTTATTATATAATTAGTTAGAGAAATAAAATGAATTTTTAATTCATTATTATAAAGTTAGAAGCTTTATTTTAAATTATTTCTTGTAGAGTTTTTATAAAGATATTAATTGAAACCAAAGTAGAGGTATATTATTGTTAATAATAAAATTGAATTAATTTTCCAATTAAATAAGTTTTATTGATAAATATATATTTAAAAACATATAATGTTATTTTAATAACTTCAATATTATGCTTTAATTTTAAGCTATTTAAATTATAAAATTTTTTAAATAATTTATAAATATTAATTATTATTTTTTTAATGAAAATAAAATGTTTTAAATTAAACTATATAAATTTTATTAATATGGATTATAAAAATAATCAGATTTTTAAGTCGAAATTAAATGGAAATTTTCCTTCATATTAAGATATATTTTTAAGATAATTTTTATTTGCAAAATAAATGTTATTTCATAAATTTAACTAATATCCTAAAAATTTATTTTAATCAAATGATTGATTGTTCATTTCATTCATAAATTAGTCCAATTAAAAGAATGATAAAAATAATTAAAAAGGATATTATTCAATTAAATAAATTTATATTTATTATTAATGCAGGGATAAATGGTATAATAATTAAAATTTCAATATCAAAAATTAAGAAAATTACGGCAATTAAAAAAAATTGAATAGAAAATGGAAGATGAGGTGGAGTTAAAGGATTAAATCCACATTCAAAAGGAGAAGGTTTTTCACGATCATAGAAGGTTTTTTTTGAGATAATTAAATTAATTAAGATAATAAGGATGGTAAATATAAAAGGAATAATTGAGAGGAGTATGATTATTAACATTACTTATATTATTAATAATAATTTTTTTAATTGGAAATTAAATGTAATATTTATATACTATATAAGTAGAAAGATCATCAGTATAATCATATAAATACAAATAATCAAACGATATCAACAAAGTGTCAATATCAGATAGCAGCTTCATATCCAAAATGTCGATTTATTGAAAAATGTTTTTTAATTAAACGAATTAAACAAATTATAAGGAATAAGGATCCAATAAGAACATGAATTCCATGAAATCCTGTAGTTAAAAAAAAAATTGAACCAAAAATTGAATCTGCAATAGTAAATGGAGCTTGATTATATTCATAGATTTGAATAATAGAAAATATTGTTCTTAATAATAAGGTTAAATAAAGTATTTGAATAGATAAAGATAATTTGTTATTTATTAGATAGTGATGAGAAAGAGTAATTGTTATTCCTGAAGAAATTAGGATAATTGAATTAAGAAGAGGAATATTATATGGATCAAACATAATAATATTTTTGGGTGGTCATAATATACCAATTTCAATTCTTGGGGATAATGAAACATGGAAATAAGCTCAGAATATTGAGATAAAAAAGAAGATTTCTGAAATAATAAATAAAATTATTCCTGATTTTAAGTTTTTTTGAGTTCTAAAAGAATGTATACCTTGAAATGTTCTTTCTCGAATAATATCTCGTCATCATTGTATAAGAATAAGAAAAATATTTAAAGTTGATAAGATAATTAAGTCTAAATTTGTAAAGTGTAATCATTTAACAAATCTTATTATAAAGATTAGAGAATTAATTGATAATATTAATGGTCAAGGTCTATGTGTAACTTCATGATATGGGTGATTTGATTTTTGCATTATAATTCATTTGAATAAAGAGAAATTAGTGTTATAAATACATAGGATTGAATAATTGATACAGCTATTTCAAGAGAAAATAAAAGAATTTGAGTAAAGATTAGAAATATTATTAAATTATAGTTTAAAATTTGTCCAGTTGATCCTAGTAGACACAATAATAAGTGACCAGCAATTATATTTGCTGATAGTCGAATTGCTAATGTTATAGGTCGAATAATATTACTAATAGTTTCAATTATAACTATAAATATTATTAAAGCAGGAGGGGTATTTAAAGGTACAAGATGAGCAAAGGATAATTTTGTTATTTTAAATCAATAAAATAATATAATTCTTAATCAAATGGATAAAGAAAGAGGTAGAGATACTGTTATATGTCTAGTTGATGTAAAAATATAAGGAAATAGTCCGGTAAAATTTATAAATAATAATATTAAAAGAATTGAGATAAAAATATAGATGTTATTATAATTATTTTTTGTAAAATTATTAAATTCTTTTAAGATAAATTGATTAATTAAATTATAGAAAATGAATATTTTTGATTTTTTTAATCAAAATAAATTTGGAAAAAAAAATATTGGAATAAAAATTCTTAATCAGTTAAATGAATAATTAATTGATGAATGAGGATCAAAAATAGAAAATAAGTTTCTTATCATTTAAATTTTAAATTTTTTGAAGTTTTTTGATATTTATTTATATTTATATTATTTTTAAAAAATGAGAAATTTAATTTAATTAATATAATTAATAAAATTAAAATAGTTAAAAAAAATAGTCAGATTCATTTAATTGGTCTAAGTTGTGGAATTAAAAGATATTAAAATTTAATAATTTTTAAATGACATTTAAATGTTATAAATTAACTAATCTTTTTATTTAATAGGAGTTTTTCATTAAGGGTTAATTTTTATAACCATTAAAAGTTTAAGAGACTTCTACTTCTTGAAAGTTTCTTAATGATTTTATTTAAATTTTATGATTCAATTTATGAATAATTGTATTGATGTTGATTCAATTATAATAGGTATAAATCTATGGTTAAGACCACAAATTTCTGAACATTGACCGAAAAAGATTCCAGGACGAATTATATAAATAAAAGTTTGATTTATTCGTCCTGGTGTTGCATCAATTTTAATTCCTAGGGCTGGAATAGTTCAAGAGTGAATTACATCAACTGATGAAGCTAAAATTCGAATTCGAGTATTATATGGAATAATTAAACGATTATCTACATCTAGAAGACGAAATTGAGATAAATTATTTTTGTTTGTTTTAATTATATATGATTCAAAAGAAATGTCATTATAATCGGATAATTCATAGTGTCAATATCATTGATGACCAATAGCTTTAATTGTTAAGTCAGGTGAATATGTTTCTTCAGTTAAATAGAGAATTTTAAGTGATGGTATGGCAATAATTAATAAAATTATTATAGGTGAAATTGTTCAAATTGTTTCAATTAAGTGTTCATTAATTATAAAACGATTTGTTATTTTATTTATAATTAAAAAAATAAATAAGTAGATGATTAAGTTTGTAATTAATATAATTATTAGTATAGTGTAATCATGAAAAAAGATTAATTGATTTATATTGGGTGAATTTGAATCTTGAATTTGGAAGTTTAATCAGGTTTGAATTTATAATAAAAGAATAAAATAATCTTTATATTTGATGCTTAAAATCAATGCACTATTTTTGCTATATTATATCTTTAATTTTTTTTTTATTTTATTTAAATGCAAGAGGAATTTGATTAAATGTATGTCTAGATGGTGGGTAAGAATGATTTCATTCAAGATTAGAAGCTATAAAAAATTTAAATAAAATAGTTCGTTGTGCTATAAAAGCTTCTCAAATAATAAAAATAAATATAATTATTGATATAAATGAGATTAATGATCCAATTGATGAAATTACATTTCATGAAGTATATATGTCTGGATAATCAGAGTATCGTCGTGGAAATCCTGATAATCCTAGAAAATGGTGGGGGAAAAAAGTTAAATTTACTCCAATAAATATAGAGGAAAATTGAATTTTTAATAAAAGTTTATTTAATGATAATCCAAAAAATAATGGGAATCAATGAATAAAACCTGCAATAATAGCAAATACTGCTCCTATTGATAGAACGTAATGAAAATGACCAATTACATAATATGTATCATGAAGAATAATATCAAGTGATGAATTTGATAGGATGATACCTGTAAGTCCTCCAATTGTAAATAGAAAGATAAATCCTATTCTTCAAATTATAGATGGTGAAAATGAAATTTTTGATCCATAAATTGTTGCTAATCATCTAAAAACTTTAATTCCTGTTGGGATGGCAATAATTATAGTGGCTGAGGTGAAATAAGCTCGTGTATCAATATCTAAACCAACAGTAAATATATGATGAGCTCAAACAATAAATCCTAAAAGACCAATAGCAATTATTGCATAGATTATTCCTAATGAACCAAAGATTTCTTTTTTTCCACTTTCATTTGTAATAATATGAGAAATTAATCCAAATCCTGGTAAAATAAGAATATAGACTTCTGGATGTCCAAAAAATCAAAATAGATGTTGATAAAGAATTGGGTCTCCTCCTCCTGTTGGGTCAAAAAATGATGTATTAAAATTTCGATCGGATAATAGTATAGTAATTGCACCGGCTAGAACTGGTAATGATAAGATTAAAAGAATAGCAGTGATTAATACAGATCATGAAAATAAAGGTAAAAAATTTAATGAGTTAGTTTTTGTATGTATATTTAAAATGGTTACAATAAAATTAATTGATCCTATAATTGATGAAATTCCGGCAATGTGAATAGAAAAAATTCTTAAATCAACTGAGGGGGAATTATGGCCAGTTAAAGAGGATAAGGGTGGGTAAAGAGTTCAACCTGTACCTACACCTCCTCTAACTAATCTTCTTATAATTAATAAAAATAATGATGGAGGTAAAAGTCAAAATCTTATATTGTTTATTCGTGGAAATGCTATATCTGGTACACCTAATATTATAGGAATTAATCAATTACCAAATCCACCAATTATGAATGGTATAACTATAAAAAAAATTATAATAAATGCATGGGCTGTAATAATTGTATTATAGATTTGATCATTATTAATTAATGTTCCTGGGGATCTTAATTCTAATCGAATAATTATTCTTATTGATGCTCCCAATGTTCCTGCTCATAGAGCAAAAATAAAATATAAGGTTCCAATATCTTTATGATTTGTTGAATATAATCATTTTGTCATAATTTTATTTTTGATAATTTTATAGATAAAATTTTACAGTTTTTAATTTAGTCTTAATAGTTTAAGTAAAATATTAAATTGCAAATTTAAAGATAAATAAATAAAATTTTAAGATTTATAAAATTAAAATTTATATTTTTAACTTTGAAGGTTAAATGATTATTTATCATAAAATCTTTAATTTTTATTTGTTATTATAGATTAATTAATAAAATAAAAAATAGAAAATAAAAAAGTTATTGTTATAATTCTTATAATGATTGAAGAAAATCAATTATTTTTAAAATTTAAAAAATTTGAATTATAAAATTTTGTTTTAATAAAAATTATTATTCTTAATTTAATAATAATATTTATATAAAAAATTAATGTAAATATTGATATAATAATAAATATAATGGATGAAAATAGGGATAGATTTATAATTATAATTTTTATTGAATTGATTTTAATTAAGAAAGTTATAAATGGAGGAAGAGCTCTAGTGATAAGAATTGATATTGAAAAAAAAAAATTAGTTTTTTTGAAATTTAATTTTTGTATTTTAATTAAATTTGTAAAAGAATTAATATTAAATTTATTAAGAAGTAAACATGGAAATAATATTGAAATTGAATAAAAAAAAAAATATAGAATAAATATTGATGTATCAAATATAATAATAAAAACTATTCATCTTAAATGATTCAGAGATGAGAAAGTTAAAATTTTTTTTATATTAGATTCATTAAAACATATAATTGATGAGAATATTGATGATAAAATTGATAAGGAAAATAATATAAAGTTAATTGATATTCTTTCTATATTAATAAAATAATGAATTATTATTAATGGAATAAATTTTTGAGTTGTTGATATTAAGAAAATTATGTTTCATCTTAAATATTTATTAATTAGTGGTTGTCAATAAAAAAATGGGAATAATCCTATTTTTATTGCAAAATTAATAATTAGTAAAAAATTTATTCATTCTGTTGATAGAAATAAATTATTTTTATATATTATTAGAAAAATAATTATTAGACTTGAAATTGATTGAATAATGAAGTAATTGAATGTTATTTTAAAATTTTTTGTATAGATAGCTATTATTGAAATTAATATAAGTGTATTTATTTCTATTAAGATTCATAAATGTATAAAGTTTGTTATAAAAATGGATAAAATTATAATTCTAAATATAGTTATAATTAATAAGATAAATAAAAAATTTGAAGATAAATTATTTATAATTTTTTTGTAATTAGGTATTAATGATTTATTCATAATTTATTTTTTTATTTTATGAAATATATTTTAATGTAATAGAGCATAAAAATTTTTGAGATTTTAAGTGATAAGAAGATTATCAAATATAAAAGGGATTTTTATTTATAAAGTGAAAAATTTATTTATAAATAATTAATTTTTTTAATATTTTGATTATATAAAATAATTATTTAATTATATTTTTAGGGTATGAACCTACTAGCTTAATTTAGCTGATTTATATATTTTATTGATTAGAAAATTGATAGTGATTAAATAATATTAATAATTAAATAGAAATTTTAATATATAATGATGATAAAGTTAAATTTATATGATTTATTCTATCAAAATAATCCTTTTTCAGGCACTATCATT